CCGCGGATCTATTCCAAATTTATGAATCGTCCCATGGATTTTGATATTTCGATTGTATGGCGTGGTGTATACACGTTATGCAAACAGAAGGTATGGTTACTCTACTCTATTTTTTCATGGAATGATTATTCCATTCTTTTTTCTCTTTGGATCATAACCAAATCAAAACTTCTCGAGTTATCAGAATCTGTAGTAAAAAAAGTCCTTGGTTATTTAACTTAGATGAAATAGTAATAGTTCCGCTCATTGGTATACTACAAAAATGGGAATGAAATCAATCTGATTCCAATATCTCATATCTTTCCCAAACAAAAGGGGACAATTTAAGTGGAAAGCCCATATCTATTTAATATCTATTTATTAGAATAAAATTAGTCTGTTTTTATGTTATTTCGTACTGTATAATTCCTTTGCTTTGTTTGTGGGATCATTTTCCCCAGGGGTAATGAAAAGAATTCTAGAATGGATTGCTAATTATGCCTAGATCTAATATAAATGGAAATTTTATTGATAAGACCTCTTCAATTGTAGCCAATATCTTATTACGAATAATTCCGACAACTTCAGGAGAAAAAAAGGCATTTACCTATTACAGAGATGGTGCGATTTGATTCTTTTTTCTTGTTTTTTTTAGCCCTCACCTCAGTCTTACGAGAAAGAGACGCGGTTCGGTATAGAAAGAACGAAATTCTTGAAATAAACCTACGCTCGGTGAAGGTGAAGTTTGGAGATAGAACAATTCCTTCTATCGTGTATCCTCGATTGATGCAGCCTCAGATGTTTCAATTGTTGATTTGAGTATTGAGCGAAAGGTTACACCTATGGGTTCTGTATTGCGGGTCAATCCTACACTACATCAGTACCAATAGACGGCATAAGGGAAAAAGCACTACACCTAGGAATCAACAACACAAAAACTTTGTTATAAATTCCCCCTTTCCTTATCGGTATCGGGACTAACAAGAATGGTTGGGACAACAAACATCCATCTCGTTTGTACTTTGGATACCCGTATAACCATCAAAGATCGTTGAAGTGACTAATTCCTGGAAATAGAAGGCGTTGAGAACAAAGAAATTGTTGGAGTTACCATTTATATCTAACACTAATATGATTGGTGTTAAGAAAAAACCTCTTGCGGGAAGGCTGGCTAGAGATTTCTTGTAAAAATACTAGTTCCTTTCAGTTCATAATGAGATGAGAATAGTTCAATTTTTATTCTATGGATTATTCCCCTTAGTACTATGCGCAGAAGGGAGGAGCCGTATGAGATGAAAATCTCATGTACGGTTCTGGAACGGAGATTTTTTGAATAGAATGAACGACCGTAACGGATGTTGGCTCAATCCGAAGGAAATTATGCGGAAGCTTTACAGAATTATTATGAAGCTACGCGACCAGAAATTGATCCCTATGATCGAAGTTATATACTCTATAACATAGGCCTTATACACACAAGCAATGGAGAGCATACAAAGGCTTTGGAATATTATTTCCGGGCACTAGAACGAAACCCATTCTTACCACAAGCTTTTAATAATATGGCCGTGATCTGTCATTACGTGCGACTATCTCCACTATAGAAATAAGGAAAAAAAGCAAAGATCAAATTGGCTAGTAAATACTAGAAAAAATAGGCTTTCTACATAATGCATCGTCCAAAGCAACGATTTTTATCAGCTGTAGCAAGGAAAGAGACTTCACGAGAACCAAAATAGGAAGAAAAAAAAATGAGTGCAGCCTATATACTATATTCTATGGATAAAGGATCAAATTGATAGAGAAAGCACCGTAAAGATCAATTAGCGAGCTATTGAGTCGATACAGTTAAGAACTGCTTACTTATGTCATGATATGGGACAAAAGTTAGGAATCAACTTATGTAATAGAGTCAATCCACTAAGGTATTGAGCAGCGGTGTAGCATCAGATCCCAAAGATAGTAAGTTCTTTTTTCTTATGGAAAAAAGTCTTTTTCAAAGATTCTATATGAATTCCATATATGAAACCGAGATAGTTACCTTTCAGAAAATTCTAACGATATTGTGGGGATACCTATGCTTCATTCTTCTGAAGGTGGGAGAAAAGATCAAACTGATTCTGATTATTGATCAAAATTAGGGTTTGAAACTTATGTAATTAACTTCTTCTGGTTAACCCAAGAAAAAATGGGATAGGTTTATGAGAAATCTAATTCAGTTAGCATAGGGTAGATTAAGATAGGACACAAAAAGAATCGATTTTTGAGCCGTATGAGATAGGAAACTCTCAAGTACGGTTCTAAGGGAAGGAACCACCTATTCCGACCGGGGAGAACAGGCCATTCTACAGGGTGATTCTGAAATTGCGGAAGCTTGGTCCGATCAAGCTGCTGAGTATTGGAAACAAGCTATAGCGCTTACTCCAGGTAATTATATTGAAGCACATAATTGGTTGAAAATCACGAAGCGCTTCGAATAAAACCACTCTCTTTTTTAATGAATTAAAAAAAAAAAATGGGT